GATCAAATAATGTTGGAACTTTTAGCATTGAGAAATGAGCAATAAATTTAGCAGAAATTTTTAGGCCAAATTTGGGAAATTTTTTTAAGAGAGGGGGCATATGTGCACGTATATATAACGCGGATGGCTAATTATATCACAACTTATTAGTTCATACGTTCTCGAGCCTTCCTTGGTTTCGGGGTTTGACAAGGAGAACAGGATTTGCTGAGCGTAGGGGGTAGGGGGGTTTGTCGCGTGAAAACCAAAAGAGGGGGTGTATATATCAGGGTAAGTTGAAGAAAGTACGAATATGTTATGCACTTGATAGAGTATAATGTAATTCTTAAGTTATGTCATTTAATAATGAACCTAATTTAATTCGTGCAAGGAAATGTACCCCCTTGAGATGTTACTTGTGCCTGCACTCTGAGATGTAAAGTGAAAGGAAACCAAAAAAGAGAACCCCTATGCATATAAAAGAACGCCCGGCATGTTGGGTAACGAGGAGTATGTAATTACACCATTAATCAGATGCCAGTATAATTATCCGAGGGTGGAGTTCTACAGTTAGGTACCTGAAATAGGAACCAGATACCAGGAATAGTTCACTAGTGCGACCCCCACATGTTGTGTCCCTGATTCTATCATGCATGATATGCCTTATATGAACCGGTTGGTGGTCTCTTACTACATTAAGATGGTTACGTTAAACCGTAGTTGTTTATTTCAAGGAAAGTTTTGAGTGCCATATCTAGGGGATTAACCTATTTCCCAGGTTATAATAAAATATTTTTGAGTTTTAATGATTTGCTCTATGTACGTCTTAGATGATAGTACTTGCTTTTAGGTTAATATAAATGAATGGTGATAATACATATATATGTCCTAACACAACACACACACAATTATGCACATTTATGCATAATTATGTGGTGTATTAGACTATATAGCTGTAGAACATGTGTAATACATGTACACGTAGGGAGTTACATGTTTATTATCAGAAGATAGTTTAACTTAGAATTCTGGCTTTGGGAGCCAGGGGTGGGAGTTAAAATCTCCCTTTTCTGGGCGCTAGGAGGGGGTTTAATCCTCGATCTTCGGTTTACAAGACCGATGCTTTAAGCTAAGCTACTAGGGCAAGCTTATTTTAGTGCTTTATTTTCTACTCATCCTGCGAGTGGGGCAAGAATAAGGAATAACGCGAAGTATAAAACTGATGCGACCTGACCAATAATAATATATGGGTGTTCTACGGGCATGCCTCCAATTCATGTTAAAATGAGCATATCTGCTACTAAGGTTCAGAATAAAAATTGGGTAAGCGGGCGGAAAGTTAGTCCTCGTTGTTTTGAGGTGTGCAAAATGGGTACAACTAATAATACTAGAATGCTAAATAACAGGGCTAATACCCCTCCTAGTTTGTTTGGAATAGACCGTAAAATAGCATAGGCAAATAAGAAGTACCATTCCGGTTGAATGTGTGGTGGGGTGACCAAGGGGTTTGCTGGGGTGAAGTTTTCTGGGTCCCCGAGTAGGGTTGGGGAAAATAAAGTTAGGAGTATAAGAGTTAATAGCATTAATATGAAGCCAAGTAGGTCTTTATATGAGAAGTATGGGTGGAAGGAAATTTTATCTGCGTCGGAATTTAATCCGGCAGGGTTATTTGAGCCTGTCTCATGTAAGAATAGTAGATGGAGAATTGTGGCACCGGCGATCACAAATGGGAGTAGGAAGTGAAATGCGAAGAATCGTGTTAACGTTGCGTTATCTACTGAAAAGCCACCTCAAATCCACTGGACAAGGGTGTCTCCTATATAAGGGACTGCTGATAATAAGTTTGTGATCACGGTGGCGCCTCAAAAGGATATTTGTCCTCATGGAAGTACGTAACCCACGAAGGATGTTATTATTACTAGGAGGAGGAGGATCACGCCAATGTTTCAGGTTTCTTTATAAAGGTAGGATCCGTAGTACAGGCCGCGGGCAATGTGTATATAAACACAGATGAAAAAGAAAGATGCTCCATTAGCATGCATGTTCCGGATAAGTCAGCCATAATTGACGTCCCGGCAAATATGTGCTACCGATGAAAATGCGGTTGAGATATCAGAGGTATAGTGTATAGCCAGAAATAACCCCGTCAGGATTTGAGTAATTAAGCACAGGCCTAAGAGGGATCCGAAGTTTCAAAGTGCTGAAATATTAGATGGTGTTGGGAGATCAACTAGTGCGTCGTTAGCAATTTTCATTAGTGGATGTGTTTTTCGTAGGCTTGCCATTATTAGTTCCAGTAGTTGAATTACAACGGTGTTTCTTCAAGTCATAGGTCTCGGTTAAAATCCGAGCTGGAATTATGACCTACTTCGTGTTTTTATTACTAATAGCGTTGGTTGTAGGACTAATCGCTGTTGCGTCTAATCCTACACCTTATTTTGCTGCCTTAGGGTTAGTAGTGGCAGCGGGGGTTGGGTGTGGGGTGTTGGTTGATTGTGGAGGGTCATTTTTATCGTTGGTTCTTTTCTTAATTTACTTAGGGGGAATACTTGTGGTATTTGCTTATTCGGCAGCGTTGGCTGCCGAGCCCTTCCCAGAGGCCTGGGGGAGTCGTTCAGTAATTGGGTATGTTCTGATTTACTTGTTGAGCGTTGTGCTGGTAAGTGGGCTATTCTGAGGGGACTGGCATGAGGGTTCTTGGGTTGTCGTCGATGGGTTGAAAGAGCTCTCCATATTACGGGGGGACGTTGGGGGTGTGGCCATAATATATTCTTTAGGAGGAGGCATGTTAGTTATTTGTGCCTGGGTGTTGTTCTTGACGTTACTTGTAGTGTTGGAGCTGACTCGAGGTTTAAGCCGGGGAACACTTCGGGTGGTTTAAATTAGGATTAGGATAGTTGCCAAGGTTGTGGTTAAGAGGAAGATGGTTAAATATTTCTTAATTGTTCCTCGTGAAATATCATTTATTGTTTTTGCCAATATCATCTGAGTGAATGCTACTCCTTTTGGGCCTGCAGTCTGAAGTCATATTTGGTCAAGTTCATTGGCAGTTAATCGTCCAATGATTAGCCCGGATTTTGGGGAAAGCCGGTGCATTAGTGTGGGGAAATACCCTAATATGTTTGAGAAATGGTGTATAGAAGCTTTATAAGAGGTTTTAAGTGGATTATTGGTTTTAGCTGCAAGTTCTATAGCCACTAGAAGTCCAGTTACAGATACAATAAGGGCTATTACTTTGAGGGTGGGGGACATTGTTATAACAGGCGTTTTTAGGGGTAAAAAGTTGTGTGTAATAATAAGGCCCGCAGTAATACTTCCTCAGGCAAGCCGTTTAATAGGATTAATAGCTAGTGGATTATTCTCGTTAATAGGGGATAGTGAGAGAAACCGTGGGGGTCCTATGGTTACGAAATATACGACTCGGAAGCTGTAAACTGCAGTAAATGATGTAGCAATTAGTGTTAAGGTTAGGGCGCAGGCGTTGATGTAGGAGGTGTTTAGTGCTTCAATAATGGCATCTTTTGAGAAGAACCCGGCAAGGAATGGGGTACCTGCTAGTGCTAGGCTTCCAATAGCGAGGCAGGTTGCGGTAGTAGGCATAAGTTTGTGAAGGCCCCCTATTTTTCGAATGTCCTGTTCATCATTAAGGCTATGAATAATAGATCCGGAGCAGAGGAAGAGTATGGCCTTGAAGAAAGCGTGTGTGCAGATATGAAGAAATGCTAGCTGTGGCTGATTTAGTCCAATTGTGACTATTATTAGTCCGAGTTGACTGGATGTTGAGAAGGCGACAATTTTTTTGATATCATTTTGGGTTAGGGCACAGGAAGCTGTAAATAGAGTGGTTAGTGCTCCTAAGCATAAACAAATGGTTAATACCAGTTTATTATTTTCCATAAGTGGGTGAAGACGAATCAACAAGAAGATACCTGCAACTACTATGGTGCTAGAGTGAAGTAGGGCAGACACTGGTGTCGGGCCCTCTATGGCTGACGGAAGTCATGGATGTAGGCCGAATTGGGCTGACTTTCCTGCTGCCGCAAGGACCAATCCTAGAAGGGGGGTTGTTGTATTAAAGCTTTCTGATAAAGAGAAAATTTGTTGAATCTCCCAAGAATTTATATTTATTGCGAATCATGCTATAGCGAAGATTAATCCGATATCCCCCACACGGTTGTAGATAACCGCTTGAAGGCTTGCCGTGTTGGCGTCTGCTCGACCATGTCATCAGCCAATAAGTAGGAAAGACATAATCCCAACACCTTCTCAGCCAATGAATAGTTGAAATATATTATTAGCTGTAACAAGAATAATTATGGCGACTAGGAATAAAAGTAAATACTTAAAGAATCGGTTAATGTTGGGGTCGGAGAGTATATATCATAGTGCAAACTGCAGAATCGATCATGTCACAAAGAGGGCAATAGGGGTGAAAATAAGGGAATAATGATCAAATTTAAAGCTAATATTTACATCAAATATTTGTGTGTTTGTTCATTGTCAGCTTGTGATAATGCCCTCTGTTCCTTGATCTAGAAACAGGATAAGTGGTAATAGGCTAATAAAGAACGCAGTGCTGACGGCGGTCTTGACGTGTGTGGCTGCTCACTCTGGTTTTTGAGGGTTTGGGGCTAGCGTTGTAAGCAGCGGAAAAATAAGGACCATGAGAATTAGGGCAAACGAGGCTGATAAGGTTAGTACTGTTGGGGTCATAGCTTCCACTTGGATTTGCACCAAGAGTTTTTGGTTCCTAAGACCAATGGATGAGCTATTATCCTTCAGAAGCATAAAGAAGCCTAGGATTTTAACCTTGGTGCATAAGTATTAGCAGTACTTACTGATTTCTGCCCTTCCTTGGTGAGTAAGGGGGTTTTAACCCTTATTTTCAGAATCACAATCTGATGTTTTAATTAAACTATACTTACTAGTAGCACCACCCTCAAATAAGTTCCGGGTTTAATACGAGGAGTAATACTGGAACGAGGTGAAGGGTTATTAATAGGTGTTCTCGGGTGTGAGACGGTGGGAGTTTTACAATGTGGTTTGGTGTTGGCCCGCGTTGAGATATTAAGAACATATAGAGGGAATAACTTGCGGTGATTAGTGTACCTAGCCCGGTGAGGGTGATGGTTCAGGGAGATCAGTTAAATAGGGTTGTAATAATCATAAGCTCGCCTATTAAGTTAGGAAGTGGGGGTAGTGCTAAATTGGCTAGATTAGCAGTAAATCATCATACTGCCGCTAGGGGAAAAATCACTTGTAGTCCTCGAGCGAGAACTATGGTTCGACTATGGGTTCGTTCATAGGTTGTATTAGCTAAACAGAATAATATAGAGGATACTAAGCCATGGGCAATTATTAGAATAATTGCTCCTGAGAACCCTCAGGGGGTTTGAATTAGGATACCTGCTGCTACAAGTCCCATGTGGCTTACGGAGGAGTAAGCGATTAATGATTTAAGGTCTGTCTGTCGTAGGCAAATAGAGCCTGCCATAATAATACCTCATAGTGCCAGAAGAATAAATGGATAAATTAGTTCTTTAGAGAGGGGGTCCAATATAATTATTATTCGTATTATTCCGTATCCCCCTAATTTTAGTAAAATTGCTGCTAGTACTATAGATCCTGCAATGGGGGCTTCTACGTGCGCCTTTGGTAATCATAGGTGCACTCCATAGAGGGGTAGTTTTACTAAAAAGGCAATCAAGCAGCCTGCTCACCAGATTTTATGACCTCAGGAGTTCAGTATAAGCGGTTGGGTATATTGAATAATTAATATGGATAAAGTTCCTGTAGATTGTTGTAATAGAAGCAGGGCTACTAAAAGTGGAAGCGAGCCGGCTAGGGTATAAAATAAAAAATAGGTGCCTGCGCTTAGGCGTTCAGCCTGATTTCCTCATCGGGTGATGATAATAAGGGTGGGGATGAGCGTGGCTTCAAATATAATGTAGAATATGATGATTTCTGTGGCGCTGAAAGCCATAATTAGGAAAACCTGTNATGAGGTTAAAAGTATAATATAAAGACGTTGTCGACTAATGGGTTCAGGATTGATATGGTTTTGACTGGCTAAAATTATTAAGGGGAGAAGTCAGCACGTTAAAACTAGGAGAGGCGTAGAGAGGGGGTCTGTGGCCAAGTATGAGTTGGACACGGCTCATCCGGTTTCCGATGTTCATTTTAATCATGCGAGGCTAGTAAGGGCAATTAGGAGGCCATGAGTGGTTGTGGTTGCTCATAATCATTTGGGGGGCGCTATTCAGATTGTTGGAAATATCATGATCGTGGGGATTAACACTTTTAGCATTGTAGAAGATTTAGGTTCTGTAAACGGTCGGTGCCGTGAGTTCGGGTTGTGGCTACCAAGAGTGCAAGGCCTGTACTGGCTTCGCAGGCGGAGAAGGCTAGTAGAAGTATAGGGGCTGTAGAGAAGCTTGTTGATTCAAATTGTAGTGTTCATAAGGCTAATGCAATAAATAGGGATAGCATTATCCCTTCCAAGCACAATAGTGCAGAGAGTAGGTGTGTGCGGTGAAATGCTAGTCCTATGAGTCCTAAAATAAAGGCTGAGCTAAAGCTAAAGTGTACTGGGGTCATAAGGGGACTGTGGAATTAAACCACAATTTTCTGAGCCGAAATCAGAGGTCTTTTTTGGACTAGTCCCCTATTCCGCTCACTCTAGGCCCCCTTGGGTTCATTCATAAGCAAGTCCAAGGGTTAATAGTATTAGGACTATGGTAACTCAAAAGAGTGTTTCGGTCGGGTTGTGGAGTTGATTTCCTCATGGTAGGGGGAGGAGAAGGGCAATTTCCAAATCAAATAAAAGGAATAGGATGGCTACTAAGAAGAATCGTAAGGAGAAGGGCAATCGGGCAGATCCTAGCGGGTCAAATCCACATTCATATGGTGATAGCTTTTCTGCGTCAGGGTTTATTTGAGGTAATCAGAAGGATACAATTGCTAAAATTGAGGATAGGGTTGCCGTAATTATAAAGATGTTTGTAATTAAATTCATTATCTTTCCTTGGGGTTTAACCAAGACTAAATGATTGGAAGTCACTTGTACTAACTTTAATACTAGAAAGATATGAGCCTCATCAGTAAATTGATACGTAAAGGAATAGCCACACTACGTCAACAAAATGTCAGTATCAGGCAGCGGCTTCAAAGCCGAAGTGGTGTTCGGATGTAAAGTGATACTGAATTTGGCGTAGAAGACAGACTGCTAGGAAGGTTGAGCCAATAATGACATGTAATCCGTGGAAGCCTGTAGCAACAAAGAATGTAGAGCCGTACACACCGTCTGCAATTGTAAAAGGTGCTTCATAATATTCTATGGCCTGGAGAGCAGTAAAATAGAAGCCCAATAGAATTGTAAGTGCAAGAGATTGAATGGCTTGTTTTCGTTTACCTTCCATAATGCTGTGGTGAGCTCATGTGACTGTTACTCCTGATGCTAGTAATACGGCTGTATTAAGAAGGGGTACTTCAAAGGGGTCCAGTGTGGTAACTCCTGTGGGAGGTCAGCATCCGCCTAGTTCAGGTGTTGGGGCCAGGCTTGAGTGATAAAAGGCTCAAAAGAAGCCCAAGAAAAAGAATACCTCAGAGGTAATAAATAATATTATTCCATATCGTAATCCCTTTTGGACTGGCGGCGTGTGGTGGCCTTGAAAGGTTCCTTCCCGAATAATATCACGTCACCACTGAAATATTGTAAGAAGTAAGAGAATTAGTCCAAGGGTTATCAGTGTTATTGAGTGGAAGTGAAACCAGATTGCTAGGCCGGATGTTATTAGTAGGGCACCGATGGCTCCGGTTAGTGGTCATGGGCTAGGATCAACTATATGATATGCATGTGCTTGGTGGGCCATTAAACGTTTTCTTGTAGGTAAAGGCTCAGGAGTAATACAAATACGTAAGCTTGAATTATTGCTACTGCAACTTCTAACAGTGTTAAAAGGAAGAGGACAGCGGCTGTCAGGATTGCTACAGTTGGTATTATGGGTAATAATACAAATACGGCTGTGGCAATAAGTTGAATTAGTAGGTGACCTGCAGTTAGGTTAGCTGTAAGTCGGACTCCCAGGGCTAGCGGCCGGATAATTAGGCTAATTGTTTCGATGATAATTAGTACAGGAATCAGGGGAATAGGGGTTCCTTCTGGTAGAAGGTGTCCAAGAGCAACTGTTGGTTGGTTTCGCATGCCAATGATAACTGTGGCAAGTCATAATGGCACGGCAAATCCTATATTCAGGGATAGTTGTGTGGTAGGTGTAAAGGTATAGGGGAGAAGACCTAATATATTAATAGAAATAAGGAATAGTATTAAAGAGGTTAGTAGTAGTGCTCATTTATGTCCCCCCATGTTTAGGGGCATTATTAGTTGATTGGTAAATCGATTAATAAACCATGTTTGAACAGTAATAAGCCGGCTATTTACTCAGCGAGGTGAGGGGGTTGGAAATAGCACTCAAGGTAGTGTAATTGCAACAGCGATAAGTGGAATTCCTAGGAAGGATGGGCTTGCAAATTGGTCAAAGAAGCTTACTATCATGGTCAGTTTCAGGAGTCAGTTTTATGTTTTTCTTCATTTATTGGGTACGGTTCATTTGGGGTTAGGTGATTTAAGACCTTAGTTGGAATAATAGTGAGGAAAATGATTCATGAAAATACTAGAATTATAAATCAGGGGTTGGGATTAAGTTGGGGCATGTCACTAGAGGTGGTCGGTAGTCACCAAACTTTGGCTTAAAAGGCCAACGCTTTGTCCAATAATTAGCTTTCTAGTGAGGCGTCTTCTAATATTAATGAGGACCAGCTTTCGAAATATTCTAGTGGGACGGCTTCAACTACAATAGGTATAAAGCTGTGGTTGGCCCCACAGATTTCAGAGCATTGGCCATAAAATACACCTGGGCGTGAGGCAATAAAGGCAGTCTGATTTAATCGTCCAGGGACTGCGTCTATTTTGATACCAAGAGATGGAACCGCTCAAGAATGTAGTACATCTTCGGCAGAAACTAGAACACGAATTGGTGATTCCATTGGGACCACTATTCGGTGGTCCGTTTCTAGAAGTCGAAATTGGCCCGGTGAGAGGTCTTGAGTCGAAATTATGTATGAATCAAACCCTAGGTCTTCATAATCTGTATATTCGTAGCTTCAATATCATTGGTGTCCTATGGCTTTAATTGTCAAGTGGGGGTCATTAATTTCGTCTATTAAATATAAAATTCGAAGAGAGGGAAGGGCAATTAAGACTAGAATAACTGCTGGTAGTACTGTTCAAACAATCTCGATCTCTTGGGAGTCTAAAATATATTTATTAGTAAGTTTAGTTGAAACCATTGCAACAATAATATAGAGTACTATTGTGCTAATTAAAAATACAATTATTAAGGCATGATCATGGAAGTGGAGAAGCTCTTCTATTACAGGGGATGCTGCATCTTGGAATCCTAGTTGGGTGGGATGTGCCATTAAATTTTAGGTTAAGACATACAGGGGTTTAACCCGTAATATCACCTTGACAAGGTGATGTAATATATTTTACTAATGTCTTTAGAAGAAAGTGACAGAATGGCTATGTGACTGGCTTGAAACCAGTATATGGGGGTTCAATTCCTCCCTTTCTCGTTAGTTTAATTGAACTTGTACGAATGCTGGTTCCTCAAAGGTGTGATACGGTGGTGGGCAGCCGTGTAGTCATTCTACGTTTGTTGTAGTAAGTTCTACAGAGGATACTTCTCGTTTGGCGGCAAAGGCTTCTCAGAGGATAAATAGGAATATAATTACTGCTACTAGTGAGATGAGTGAGCCAATGGATGACACTGTATTTCATAAGGCATAAGCGTCTGGGTAATCAGAATATCGTCGCGGTATACCTGCTAGACCTAAGAAGTGCTGTGGGAAGAATGTAAGGTTAACACCAATAAATATTACGACAAAATGGATTTTTGTTCAAGTATCATTTAAGGTGAATCCTGAAAATAATGGGAATCAGTGAACGAAGGCTGCTATGATGGCAAATACAGCTCCTATTGATAATACATAGTGGAAATGGGCGACTACGTAGTATGTGTCATGGAGCACAATATCAAGTGATGAGTTAGCTAGAACAATCCCTGTTAATCCTCCCACCGTAAAAAGGAAAATAAACCCTAAGGCTCATAGTATAGGGGTCTCCCACTTGATAGAGCCCCCATGGAGCGTAGCAAGTCAGCTAAATACTTTTACACCGGTTGGGATGGCAATAATTATTGTTGCAGATGTAAAGTAGGCACGGGTGTCTACATCTATTCCAACAGTGAATATGTGATGGGCCCAAACGATAAAGCCGAGAAGGCCAATGGCTATTATTGCTCAGACTATGCCCATATAGCCGAATGGTTCTTTTTTACCTGCATAATAAGCTACTACATGTGAAATAATGCCAAATCCTGGTAAAATAAGAATATATACTTCTGGATGGCCAAAGAATCAGAATAAATGCTGATATAAGATTGGGTCTCCTCCCCCCGCGGGGTCAAAGAATGTAGTATTTAGGTTACGATCAGTGAGAAGTATTGTAATTCCAGCAGCTAGGACAGGTAATGATAGTAGTAGAAGAACAGCAGTTACAAGTACGGCTCAAACAAAGAGGGGTGTCTGATACTGGGAGATGGCTGGGGGTTTTATATTAATAATTGTAGTAATAAAATTAACTGCCCCTAAAATTGAGGACACACCTGCTAAATGAAGAGAGAAAATTGTAAGATCTACTGATGCTCCTGCATGGGCGAGGTTACCTGCAAGAGGGGGGTATACAGTCCACCCTGTCCCAGCGCCAGCTTCAACACCAGAAGAGGCCAACAACAACAGGAATGATGGGGGCAAGAGTCAAAAGCTCATGTTATTTATTCGTGGGAATGCTATGTCTGGTGCTCCAATTATTAGAGGTACAAGTCAATTCCCAAACCCACCAATTAGAATTGGTATTACTATAAAGAAAATTATTACGAAGGCGTGGGCAGTAACAATAACATTATAAATTTGATCATCGCCTAGGAGTGATCCGGGTTGGCTAAGTTCGGCTCGAATAAGAAGGCTTAAAGCGGTCCCCACTATTCCGGCTCAGGCACCAAATACAAGATAAAGGGTGCCAATGTCTTTGTGGTTTGTAGAAAAGAATCAGCGCGTAATTGCCACAGGTAGGGTAGCCTAGCGTTCAGGCGGTGGGTTGTAGCCCCGAAGACGGAGGTTTAAGTCCTCTTCCTATCAGAGCCCTGTGGTGTAGAAACACGCCGGATTGCAAATCCGGAGACGCAGAGTAATACCCGCCGGGGCTTTTCCCGCCTTACTAGGCGAATGGCGGGAAAAGTAGATGGATGCTCGCTGGCTTGAGCGTTTAGCTGTTAACTAAAAGTTTGTAGGATCGAGGCCTTCCCATCTAGAAAGGCCTTAGTTTAATAAAAACATTTGATTTGCAATCAGAAAATGCAAGATAGAGTCTTGTAGGTCTTATCAGGGACTAGGAGATTTTCACTCCTGCTTAGGGCTTTGAAGGTCCTGGGTCTAATGCTATCCTAAGTCCCTAGGTGATTAGTGTAATAATGCCCGGGGTCACGGGCAAGAGGCCCACTGCCATTACGGTGAATAAGGCCAGAGGGAAAGAGGTTTGAGTTGTTTGTAGTCGTCAGGGTGTGGTGGAGGCAGTAGAGTGAGGGGAAATGGTCAAGGTTATCGCGTAGCAAAGTCGGAGATAAAAGTAGAGACTAAGTAGGGCAGTGATGGCTATTATGGTGGCAATAAGGGGGAGGTCTTGTTTTGCTAGTTCTTGCAGAATTAATCATTTTGGCATAAAACCCGTAAGGGGAGGTAAGCCTCCAAGCGATAATAATACAAGGGCAGCAATGGTTACTAGGGCAGGATTTTTTGATCAGACCATTGTGAGGGTACTAATCTTTGTAGCGGATGAGACCTTTAGGGTGAGGAAAGCTGCAGATGTTATAAAGATGTAAGTTACTAGTGCTAGAAGGGTAAGGTGGGGGGCATATTGAAGGACAATAACTATTCAGCCTATATGTGCAATTGAGGAATAGGCTAGGGTTTTTCGTAATTGTGTTTGGTTTAAGCCACCTCACCCTCCAATAAGAGTAGATATGAGTCCTAGAATTGTGAGTAGTAAGGGGTCAGTAGCTTGGGCGACTGTAATAATGAGGGCGAGGGGAGCAAGTTTCTGTCAGGTAGACAAAACTAGTCCTGTGAGTAGGTCCAATCCTTGTAAAACTTCAGGTATCCAGAAGTGTATTGGGGCTAAACCAATTTTAAGCGCTAGGGCGGCAATTACTATTGCGCTAGCAATAGGGTTGGACATATTAACTATATCTCAGACCCCTATTATTCAGGCATTTGTTGTGCTTGCAAACAGGATCATGGCCGCTGCAGTGGCTTGAGTAAGAAAATATTTTGTGGTGGCTTCTACTGCGCGAGGGTGGTGGTGTTGCGCTATAAGGGGAATGATCGCTAAGGTATTAATTTCTAATCCTATTCAGGCTAATAGCCAGTGGGAGCTGGCAAAGGTGAGGGTAGTTCCCAAACCAAGGCTGGATAATAGTGTCATTAGTACATAAGGGTTCATTGATGAAGGAAGGAGTTTAACCGTCATGTCCGGGGTATGGGCCCGAAAGCTTATTTAGCTGACTTCATCTTAGAAAGTGGTGTAGAGGAAGCACTAAGAGTTTTGATCTCTTAGGCATGGGTTCGACCCCCTTCTTTCTAAGAACTGAGAGGATTTTAACCTCTGTAAGCCACTCTATCAAAGTGGCCCCTGGGTACTCGGGCACAGTTCCTAGGTTATAGCTGGGGGGAGGCCTGCTAGTGCGATAGGGAGGGATATATGTCAAAGAACAAGAGCTAGTGTTAAGGGAAGAAAGTTCTTTCATACAAGATGTATAAGTTGATCATATCGAAAACGGGGATAGGAGGCTCGGATTCACAGGAATAATACGGATAAGAATGTGGCTTTAATCATGAGATTAATCGTCGTTAGTTCTGGTACACTTGGAAAATATAATGCCCCCAAAAATAGGATAGCGGAGAGAGTATTTATTAATAAAATATTGGCATATTCGGCGAGGAAAAATAAGGTAAAGGGTCCCCCTGCATACTCTACATTAAATCCTGAAACAAGTTCTGATTCACCCTCCGTTAGGTCAAAGGGTGCTCGGTTAGTTTCGGCCAAGGTTGAGATATATCATATTGCGGCCAAGGGTCATAGTGGGATTAATAGTCAGATACTTTCCTGAGCCGTATTAAATGTTTGAAGGGTATAACCTCCAGAGAAGATGATTACTGAGAGTAGAATAAGTCCAAGACTTACTTCATAGGAAATTGTTTGGGCGACTGCTCGAAGGGCCCCAATAAGGGCATACTTTGAATTCGATGCTCACCCTGATCCAAGAATAGAATATACTGCAAGACTTGATAATGCTAAGATAAATAGGACACCTAAGTTGAGGTCAATGACGGGGTAGGGCATGGGCATGGGCGCTCATAGGATTAAGGCAAGAGTTAGTGCGAGGATTGGGGTTGCAAGAAATAGGAAGGGGGACGAGGTAGAGGGGCGAAGGGGTTCTTTAATAAAGAGTTTTACCCCGTCGGCGATGGGTTGTATTAATCCGTATGGTCCTACTACATTAGGCCCCTTTCGTAGCTGTATGTAACCTAACACTTTTCGTTCAAGTAAGGTCAGGAAAGCTACTGCCAGTAGGATGGGGATAATATAAGCGAGGGGGTTAATTAGGTGAATTATTAGGGCATTCAGCATGAACTGGGAAGAGGACTTGAACCTCTGATTTAAAGGGCTTAGGCCTTTCGCAATTTACCATGCTCTGCCACCCCAGTATGCCCTTATCTTGGGCGGCAGGGGTTTGGGCCCTCCCTTTATTTAATTTATTTGTTTTCATCAATTAGGGGGGGGGCATGCGTTTAGTATGGGCCCCCTTTTTCCAATCCTTTCGTACTAGGAAAAGTAGCGTTACAGATAGAAACTGACCTGGATTACTCCGGTCTGAACTCAGATCACGTAGGACTTTAATCGTTGAACAAACGAACCCTTAATAGCGGCTGCACCATTAGGATGTCCTGATCCAACATCGAGGTCGTAAACCCCCTCGTCGATATGGGCTCTGGGAGAGGATTGCGCTGTTATCCCTAGGGTAACTTGGTTCGTTGATCGGCTATATTAGTCGGATCATTATTGGTCAGATGTTTTGTGGCTTAAAGATGTTTCTTTTGGCTCTAGGGTTTAGGCCCAGTCCACTCGGAGGCTTATCTTTCCTCCGTGGTCGCCCCAACCGAAGGTAAAGCTTCATGGTCACTAAGTTCTCGCTTTGTATGGAGTCGTTTGACGTGGCTGAATTTTGTACCTTAAGCTCCAAAGGGTCTTCTCGTCTTGTATAATTATATCCGCTTCTGCACGGATAGATCAATTTCACTGACTGGAGGGGGGAGACAGTTAAGCCCTCGTCTAGCCATTCATACAGGTCTCTATTTAAGAGACAAGTGATTGCGCTACCTTTGCACGGTCAAAATACCGCGGCCGTTGAACCCGTAGTCACTGGGCAGGCTGGACCTCCTATACTCAATGTAATTGCAGGAGGCGATGTTTTTGGTAAACAGGCGAGGCTTGTGTTTGCCGAGTTCCTTCCCTTTCTTTTAGTCTTTCCCTTAAAATGGCACTCCAGTGTGGGGTTAACGATTAATTAATTGTGAGTTCTTCTTGAGGTCTTTACTACTTACATTACCCTCTTAGGTTGGGCTCGTTAAATTCCAGTGGCTAGTCCGATCTGGTTTACACTTGTGGCGGGAGAAGAGCAGGTCTTCTTGTTACTCATTTTAGCATAATCTCTTCCATGTAGGCATGGGTTGGCCTGATACAATTAGGGGAGTAAGATTTTTTATCAATATAATAAACTTCTTTCTGTCTGAGCTTTAACGCTTTCTGTTTAGATGGCTGCTTTCAGGCCCACTAGAACAGTATATTTTATGTATTATGATCTTTATCCTCCTGTAAAGGTTGTATCCTTTGTTTAAGGGGCTGTACCCCCTTTAACTAACTCTCGCACTTATCTCTTAATATCTTAATAATATGTTTATTGACTTGGGGTGTGCGAGGCTGAACTTTTATCCATTTCTCAGGTAACCAGCTATCACCAGGTTCGGTAGGTCTGTCACTTCTACCCGGAGCTCTTCCCACTCTTTTGCCACAGAGACGGGTTAGCCCTAAATTATATAGGCTGTCTCGGGGTAGCTCACTTGGTTTCGGGGCATCAAACTAAAGGTCTCTTTGCTTGAGGGTGCTGGCTAAATCATGATGCAAAAGGTACAAGGTTTAGTCTTTGTTTTTCAGTACTTATATGGGTTGTTTCACTTCTCTTTCAGCTTTCCCTTGCGGTACTTTTTCTATTGCTTTAAATGGACCTTTTCTGTCTCCCATACTCAGGTAAAAAAATGGTTTAGCTTGGGGTTTTAAACATTGTTCTATTATAAATATCGTTAAATTATATCAGTAAATAAGCTAGCTGGTTGGTTCAGGGTGATCCAACTTGCATGGATGTCTTCTCGGTGTAAGTGAGATGCTTAGCTAACTCAGCCACACCCTGAATTTAATCCAAGTACACCTTCCGGTACACTTACCATGTTACGACTTGCCTCCCCTCGTCAGCGCTTTGGTATTAGATAATTTTATTGCATTTAGACAGGGGAGAGTGACGGGCGGTGTGTACGCGTCTCAGAGCCGGGTTCAAAAGGACACGCTGCTTCCTTTTTACTACTAAATCCTCCTTCAAGCACCATTTCAGATTGCATGTTCGTAATATTCTATAATAGAAAATGTAGCCCATTTCTTCCCGCTTCGTACGCTACACCTCGACCTGACGTTCTGGGTTGTGCCCATTTTGCTTACTTTTATTACCTTCACAGGGTAAGCTGACGACGGCGGTATATAGGCTGGGATGGCTAGAAGTGGTGAGGTTTAACGGGGGTTATCGGTTCTAGAACAGGCTCCTCTAGGGGGGTCTGAGACACCGTCAGGTCCTTTGGGTTTCAAGCTAATGCTCGTAGTGCCCAGGCGGACGTTTAACTGTAATTGGACGTCTAAGTTTATGGCTGAGCATAGTGGGGTATCTAATCCCAGTTTGTTCCTCAGTTTTCGTGGGGTCAGGTGGGCTTCTTTAAAGCTACCTTCGTATATTGGACTTCGGACTCCTAGAAGCGTATGACAGCCAAAGGGCCGTTCGGCTTTATTATTTCACTGTCCTTAACCACCCTTTACGCCGTTGTGTTATCAACTAGGGCCTCTCGTCTAACCGCGGTGGCTGGCACGAGTTTTACCGGCCCTTTTAACCCTAACTGAGTCAAGTTTTCACTTATGGCTTAAAATTTATCACTGCTGAATTCCCTTGGGGGTGTGGCTAGGCCAGGCGTTTTGGGCTAGAAATCTGTGCCTGATGCCTGCTCCTCGTCCCCGGACAGGGGATTGAGGGCGTACTCACAGGGCTGCGGAGACTTGCATGTGTAAGTTGAGTTAAAGCTGATAGTAAGGTTGGGACCATGCCTTTGTGCATGCGGAGCTTTTCAGGGCCCATTTTAATATCTTCAGTATTATGCTTTATATTAAGCTACGCTAGC